GCTAGCGTAGCTTAACTAAAGCATAACACTGAAGATGTTAAGATGGGTCCTAGACAACTCCGCAGGCACAAAGGCTTGGTCCTGGCCTTACTATCAATTTTAACCCAATTTACACATGCAAGTCTCCGCACCCCTGTGAGAATGCCCTTAATCCCCCAACCACATAGGGGAAAAGGAGCAGGTATCAGGCACGCACCCGCAGCCCAAGACGCCTTGCTAAGCCACACCCCCAAGGGAACTCAGCAGTGATAAACATTGAGCTATGAGCGTAAGCTCGACTCAGCCAGAGTTAAGAGGGCCGGTAAAACTCGTGCCAGCCACCGCGGTTATACGAGAGGCCCCAACTGATAGTCCACGGCGTAAAGCGTGATTAAAGGATACCTATTACACTAGAGCCAAAAGCCCCCTAAGCTGTCATACGCACCTGAGAGCCCGAAGCCCAACCACGAAGGTAGCTCTACCCAACAAGGACCCCTTGAACCCACGACAACTGAGACACAAACTGGGATTAGATACCCCACTATGCTCAGTCATAAACTTTGGTGATAAATTACACATATTGCCCGCCAGGGTACTACGAGCGCTAGCTTAAAACCCAAAGGACTTGGCGGTGCCCCAGACCCACCTAGAGGAGCCTGTTCTAGAACCGATAATCCCCGTTAAACCTCACCACTTCTTGTCATTACCGCCTATATACCGCCGTCGTCAGCTTACCCTGTGAAAGACTAATAGTAAGCAAAAATGGCACACCCAAAAACGTCAGGTCGAGGTGTAGCGAATGAAGTGGAAAGAAATGGGCTACATTTTCTGACACAGAAAATACACGAATAACACTGTGAAACCAGTGGTTGAAGGTGGATTTAGCAGTAAAAAGAAAATGGAAAATTCTTTTGAAGCCGGCTATGAGGCGCGCACACACCGCCCGTCACTCTCCTCAAAGGAATACCCCAAATATATAAATCTATAACCCAAACAAGAGGAGGCAAGTCGTAACATGGTAAGTGTACCGGAAGGTGCACTTGGAACAACCAAAATGTAGCTCAATAGAAAAGCACCTCCCTTACACCGAGGGGACATCTGTGCAAATCAGATCATTTTGAGCTAAATAGCTAGCCTCACCACACACATCACAAATGAATATTTATATATAACCTCCCATAAGATCAAAAAAAATAAACAAACCATTTAATCTCCCCAGTATAGGCGATAGAAAAGGATAAAGCAGCGCAATAGAGAAAGTACCGCAAGGGAAAGCTGAAAGAGAAAGTGAAACAACTTGTTAAAGCAATAAAAAGCAAAGATTAAAACTTGTACCTTTTGCATCATGATTTAGCCAGTTCTTATCAGGCGAAGAGAACTTTAGTCTGACCCCCCGAAACTAGACGAGCTACTCCGAGACAGCCTAATAGGGCAAACCCGTCTCTGTGGCAAAAGAGTGGGAAGATCTCCGAGTAGAGGCGACAAACCTAACGAGCCTAGTAATAGCTGGTTGCTCAGGAAATGAATATTAGTTCAGCCTCAAGGCTTCTACTGTCACCCAGGTCATTACCAACAAAGACATCAAGAAAACCTTAAGAGTTATTCAAGAGAGGTACAGCTCTCTTGAAAAAGAACACAACCTTAACAGGCGGATAAAGATCACATTAAATCAAAGGAACTTTGTTTCAGTGGGCCTAAAAGCAGCCACCTGCACAGAAAGCGTTAAAGCTCAGACAAAACCCCACCCTATTATCCCGATAAAACAATCACAATCCCCTAAACCTACAGAGCCACTCTATATAACTATAGAAGCAATAATGCTAAAATTAGTAACAAGAAGGCACGACCTTCTCCAAGCACACGTGTAAGTCAGATCGGACCCACCACTGACAAATAACGGACCCAACCAAAGAGGGAAATACAGAATAATAATAAAAATCAAGAAAACCCTGTAAAACACAACCGTTAACCCAACACAGGAGTGCACCATCAAGGAAAGACTAAAAGAAAAAGAAGGAACTCGGCAAACACGAGCCTCGCCTGTTTACCAAAAACATCGCCTCTTGCAAACCAATGTATTAGAGGTCCCGCCTGCCCTGTGACCAAAAGTTTAACGGCCGCGGTATTTTGACCGTGCGAAGGTAGCGTAATCACTTGTCTTTTAAATGAAGACCTGTATGAATGGCATAACGAGGGCTCAACTGTCTCCTTTTTCCAGTCAGTGAAATTGACCTGCTCGTGCAGAGGCGAGCATAACCCCATAAGACGAGAAGACCCTATGGAGCTTAAAACACAAGATCAACTATGCTATCAAGCCAACCACCCACGGAAATAACAGCTAAAAGCATAATAGTACCCTGATCCTAATGTTTTCGGTTGGGGCGACCACGGAGGACAAAATAGCCTCCATGTCGACGGGGGCACTGCCCCTAAAACCTAGGGCGACAGCCCAAAGCAACAGAACATCTGACGAACAATGACCCAGGCTACAAGCCTGATCAACGAACCAAGTTACCCTAGGGATAACAGCGCAATCCTTTCTAAGAGTCCATATCGACGAAAGGGTTTACGACCTCGATGTTGGATCAGGACATCCTAATGGTGCAGCCGCTATTAAGGGTTCGTTTGTTCAACGATTAAAGTCCTACGTGATCTGAGTTCAGACCGGAGTAATCCAGGTCAGTTTCTATCTATGCAGTGACCCTTCCTAGTACGAAAGGACCGGAAGGCTGGGGCCAATGCTACAAGTATGCCTCACCCCAACCTAATGAAAACAACTAAAATAGGTAAAGGGGCACAAACCTCCCCCCTAGAATAGGGCAAGCTAAGATGGCAGAGCTTGGTAATTGCAAAAGGCCTAAGCCCTTTCCAACAGAGGTTCAAATCCTCTTCTTAGCTATGACCTCTCACCTACTAACCTACCTAATTAACCCACTAGCATACATCGTTCCAATCCTATTAGCAGTAGCATTTTTAACCCTCATCGAACGAAAAGTGCTAGGTTATATGCAACTACGAAAAGGCCCAAACATCGTTGGACCCTACGGCCTCCTACAACCCATCGCTGATGGTATCAAACTATTCATTAAAGAACCCGTACGCCCCACCACAGCCTCCCCATTTTTATTTTTGGCAACCCCCATTATAGCACTAACCCTAGCCCTTACCCTATGAATACCGCTACCAATACCCTACCCAGTCGCAGACCTCAACCTAGGCATCCTATTTATCCTAGCCCTATCCAGTCTAGCCGTATACTCAATCTTAGGCTCCGGTTGAGCCTCCAATTCAAAATACGCCCTAATCGGAGCACTCCGAGCGGTAGCACAAACAATCTCCTACGAAGTAAGCCTTGGCTTGATCCTCTTATGTATAATTATCTTCACTGGCAATTTCACCCTACACACCTTCAATATTACACAAGAGGCAATTTGACTGCTAGCCCCAGGCTGACCCCTCGCAGCAATATGATACATCTCTACCCTCGCCGAAACAAACCGAGCCCCTTTCGACCTCACAGAGGGGGAATCAGAACTAGTCTCCGGCTTTAACGTAGAATATGCAGGAGGACCCTTCGCCCTATTTTTCTTAGCTGAATACGCCAACATCCTCCTGATAAACACCCTTTCCACAATCCTATTCCTAGGGGCTTACCACAACCCAATGCTACCTGAAATAACAGCACTTAACCTCATAGTCAAAGCCTCAATGTTATCAATACTATTTCTATGGGTACGGGCCTCATACCCACGATTCCGATACGACCAACTAATACACCTAGTATGAAAAAACTTCCTCCCTATTACCCTAGCCCTTGTATTATGACATGTCTCCCTACCAATTGCCTCTGCTGGACTACCACCACAAATCTAGCACAATATAGGAATCGTGCCTGAAGGTTAAGGGCCACTTTGATAGAGTGGACAATAGGGGTTCAAGTCCCCTCGCTTCCTTAGAAAGAAGGGGCTCGAACCCATCCTCAAGAGATCAAAACTCTTGGTGCTTCCACTACACCACTTCCTAGTAAAGTCAGCTAATTAAAGCTTTTGGGCCCATACCCCAAACATGTTGGTTAAAATCCTTCCTTTACTAATGAACCCCTACGTACTTGCCATCCTGCTTTCAAGCCTAGGAATTGGAACTACCCTAACATTTGCAAGCTCCCACTGACTTTTAGCATGAATAGGCCTAGAAATCAGTACACTAGCCATCATCCCCCTAATAGCACAACAACATCACCCTCGAGCAGTCGAGGCCACAACTAAATACTTTCTCACCCAAGCAACAGCCGCAGCTATAATTTTATTTGCCAGTACCACCAATGCTTGAACAACAGGAGAATGAAATATCCAAGAAATGTCCAACCCCACAGCCTTAGTCCTAATTACCATAGCCCTGGCCCTAAAAATTGGACTAGCCCCCGTCCACTACTGACTCCCAGAAGTACTGCAAGGCCTCGACCTCACCACAGGTCTCATCCTCTCGACCTGACAAAAACTGGCCCCATTTGCCCTAATTTATCAAATCAGTCCAATAATAAACCCAACTCTGGTAATTATACTAGGCCTAGCCTCCACCATCATTGGCGGATGGGGCGGCCTAAACCAAACACAACTACGAAAAATCCTAGCGTACTCATCAATCGCCCACCTAGGTTGAATAATGATTGTTATACAGTATTCCCCAAACCTTGCCATCCTAAACCTAATCCTATATATTACCATAACTACTGCGACCTTCCTAACATTCAAAAATGTGGCCTCCACAAAACTAAGTACGCTGACTCTCACTTGATCAAAAACCCCCATAATAACCACAATAGCAATAATAACACTACTTTCCCTAGGAGGCCTCCCCCCGTTAACAGGATTCATACCCAAATGGCTCATCCTCCAAGAACTAACCAAACAGGACCTTCCCCTCACAGCATCAATCATAGCCCTAGCCGCCCTACTCAGCCTATTCTTCTACCTACGAATATGTTATGCAATAACCCTAACAATTGCCCCCAACACCAACAACAACACCTCAACATGACGACAAAAATCATCCCAAACCACCATAACCCTATCAATTGCCACCACACTAGCACTGGCCCTACTACCCATCACACCAGCAATTATAGCCCTAACAACATAGGGGCTTAGGATAGCAATCTAGACCAAAAGCCTTCAAAGCTTTAAGCAGGAGTGAAAATCTCCTAGCCCCTGTTTAAGACTTGCAGGATATTACCCCACATCTTCTGAATGCAACCCAGATACTTTAATTAAGCTAAAGCCTTACTAGATGAGAAGGCCTCGATCCTACAAAATCTTAGTTAACAGCTAAGTGCCCTATCCAGCGAGCATTCATCTACTTCCTCCCGCCATAACGGGAGGGAGGCGGGAGGAAGTCCCGGCAGGCGACGAGCCCGCGTCTTCAGGTTTGCAATCTGATGTGATCTTCACCACGGGACTTGGTAAGAAGGGGACTTTAACCTCTGTGCATGGGGCTACAACCCACCGCTTAAACGCTCAGCCATCTTACCTGTGGCAATCACCCGTTGATTCTTTTCTACTAACCACAAAGATATTGGCACCCTGTATTTAGTATTTGGTGCCTGAGCAGGCATAGTCGGCACAGCCCTCAGCCTTCTGATCCGTGCCGAACTGAGCCAACCCGGTGCCCTGCTTGGCGATGATCAGATCTACAATGTTATCGTTACAGCCCACGCCTTTGTCATGATTTTCTTTATAGTAATACCCATCATAATTGGCGGATTCGGAAACTGACTGGTCCCCCTAATAATTGGGGCCCCAGACATGGCATTTCCTCGCATGAACAATATGAGCTTCTGACTCCTACCCCCATCCTTCCTACTCCTTTTAGCCTCCTCTGGGGTAGAGGCCGGAGCCGGCACAGGGTGAACTGTTTACCCTCCACTGGCGGGAAACCTGGCCCATGCAGGAGCCTCTGTAGACCTAACCATTTTCTCCCTTCACCTGGCTGGGGTTTCGTCCATTTTGGGGGCTATTAATTTTATTACCACCATTATTAACATGAAACCCCCCGCAGTATCCCAATATCAAACACCTCTATTTGTGTGATCTGTATTAATCACGGCCGTACTCCTCCTACTATCACTGCCAGTGCTAGCTGCAGGGATCACAATGCTCCTAACAGACCGAAATTTAAACACCACCTTCTTTGACCCAGCCGGAGGAGGAGACCCCATCCTCTACCAACACCTATTTTGATTCTTTGGCCACCCAGAGGTATATATTCTAATTCTACCGGGATTCGGCGTAATCTCCCATATTGTGGCATACTATGCCGGCAAAAAGGAACCTTTTGGCTACATAGGAATAGTATGAGCTATAATGGCCATTGGGCTACTAGGCTTTATCGTATGAGCTCATCACATGTTTACAGTTGGAATGGACGTAGACACACGGGCCTACTTTACCTCCGCCACAATAATTATTGCCATCCCCACAGGTGTCAAAGTCTTTAGCTGATTGGCCACCCTTCATGGTGGTTCAATTAAATGAGATACCCCTCTACTTTGAGCCTTAGGCTTTATCTTCCTATTCACAGTGGGAGGCTTAACGGGAATTGTCTTAGCCAACTCGTCTCTAGATATTGTACTTCACGACACCTACTACGTTGTAGCACATTTCCACTATGTATTATCAATGGGAGCTGTGTTCGCCATTATAGGGGCCTTCGTACACTGATTCCCGCTTTTCACGGGTTATACACTACACGGCACCTGATCCAAAATCCACTTTGCCGTAATATTTGTAGGTGTCAATCTAACATTCTTCCCCCAACACTTCCTAGGCCTCGCAGGAATGCCTCGCCGATACTCAGACTACCCAGACGCATACGCCCTATGAAACACCGTCTCCTCAATCGGCTCACTAATCTCATTAGTTGCTGTGATTATATTCCTATTTATTCTGTGAGAAGCATTCGCGGCTAAACGAGAAGTAATGTCAGTAGAACTAACAACCACAAATGTAGAGTGACTTCACGGCTGCCCACCCCCATATCACACCTATGAAGAGCCTGCCTTTGTGCAAGTGCAATCAACCAGCTAACCAGCCACGAGAAAGGAAGGAATCGAACCCCCATTTGCTGGTTTCAAGCCAGCCGCATAACCGCTCTGCCACTTTCTTATTCCCATGAGACACTAGTAAAATTGCTATAACACTGCCTTGTCAAGGCAGAATTGCAGGTTAAAGGCCTGCGTGCCTTAAGTCCAAGGACTAAATGGCACATCCATCACAACTAGGATTCCAAGACGCGGCCTCACCTGTAATAGAAGAACTTCTCCACTTCCATGACCACACACTAATGATTGTCTTCCTAATCAGCACTCTAGTACTTTACATTATTGTGGCCATGGCGTCAACTAAACTAACAAACAAATATGTACTGGATTCCCAAGAAATTGAAATTGTATGAACAGTACTCCCAGCAGTAATTTTAATCTTAATTGCCCTACCTTCCCTTCGAATTCTTTACCTAATAGACGAGATTAATGACCCCCACCTGACAATTAAAGCTATAGGACACCAATGATACTGAAGTTATGAATATACGGACTATGAAGACCTGGGCTTCGACTCCTACATAATCCCTACACAAGACCTCGCCCCAGGGCAATTCCGACTCCTAGAAGCAGACCATCGAATGGTAGTGCCCATAGAATCCCCAATTCGAGTTCTAGTTTCCGCAGAAGACGTACTCCACTCCTGAGCGGTGCCAGCCCTGGGCATCAAAATAGACGCAGTGCCCGGACGCCTAAATCAAACAGCCTTTATTACCTCACGACCGGGAGTTTATTATGGCCAATGTTCTGAAATCTGCGGAGCTAACCACAGCTTCATGCCAATTGTAGTTGAAGCAGTCCCCCTAGAACACTTTGAAAACTGATCTTCATTAATACTAGAAGAATCCTCACTAAGAAGCTAAATAGGGAATAGCGTTAGCCTTTTAAGCTAAAGACTGGTGACCCCCAACCACCCTTAGTGACATGCCCCAACTTAACCCCAGCCCATGATTTATAATTTTAGTTTTCTCATGACTTATTTTCTTAATTGTTCTACCACCCAAAGTGCTAGGCCATACCTTCACGAACGAACCCACCCATAAAAATGCAGAAAAGATTAAACCTGAACCCTGAACCTGACCATGATCCTAAGCTTTTTTGACCAATTCATGAGCCCCACACACCTGGGAATCCCCTTAATTGCCCTAGCACTCAGCCTTCCATGAGTACTCATCCCCACCCCCACTAACCGATGACTAAACAACCGCCTCTTAACCCTCCAAGGTTGATTCATTAACCGCTTTACACAACAACTCATACTACCCATCAATCTCGGCGGGCACAAATGAGCTGTTCTATTAACAGCCCTAATGCTACTCTTAATTACACTTAACCTACTCGGCCTCCTCCCCTACACCTTCACCCCTACAACTCAACTCTCCCTCAACATGGGACTCGCCGTCCCCCTATGACTAGCTACCGTAATTATTGGCATACGAAACCAACCCACCGCCGCCCTAGGCCACTTGCTGCCAGAAGGAACCCCCGTTCCCCTCATCCCTGTCTTAATTATTATCGAAACAATCAGCCTATTTATCCGCCCACTGGCACTAGGCGTTCGACTCACGGCAAACCTAACTGCAGGTCATCTATTAATTCAACTAATTGCCACTGCCGCCTTCGTACTCCTTCCAATAATACCGGCCGTAGCTATTTTAACATCAACAGTGCTATTTCTACTAACCCTGCTAGAAGTAGCCGTAGCAATAATTCAAGCATACGTATTTGTTCTTCTACTAAGTCTCTACCTACAAGAAAACGTCTAATGGCCCGCCAAGCACACGCATATCACATGGTCGACCCCAGCCCCTGACCCCTAACCGGCGCAGTAGCTGCCCTCCTGATAACATCGGGACTTGCAGTCTGATTCCACTTTAACTCCACAGTACTTATAACAATAGGACTCACCCTGCTTCTCCTAACCATATACCAATGATGACGAGATATTATTCGAGAGGGCACATTTCAAGGACACCACACACCCCCTGTCCAAAAAGGGCTTCGATACGGGATAATTCTATTTATCACCTCAGAAGTTTTCTTTTTCCTGGGCTTTTTCTGAGCATTTTACCACGCAAGTCTGGCCCCTACACCAGAACTAGGCGGATGCTGACCCCCAACTGGCATTATCACCTTAGACCCCTTTGAAGTACCACTACTCAATACAGCAGTACTGTTAGCCTCCGGCGTTACAGTCACCTGAGCCCACCACAGCATCATAGAGCGCGAACGCAAACAAACCATTCAAGCACTAGCCCTAACAATCCTATTAGGGTTTTACTTCACAGCCCTCCAAGCAATAGAATATTACGAAGCTCCATTTACCATCGCCGATGGGGTATACGGCTCCACCTTCTTTGTCGCAACCGGGTTCCACGGACTTCACGTCATCATCGGCTCTACCTTCCTGGCGGTCTGCCTTCTCCGACAAATCCAATATCACTTCACATCTGAACACCACTTTGGATTTGAAGCCGCCGCATGATACTGACACTTCGTAGATGTAGTTTGACTATTCCTATACGTCTCTATTTATTGATGAGGATCATAACCTTTCTAGTATCAACATTCAGTACAAATGACTTCCAATCATTTAGCCTTGGTTAAAATCCAAGGAAAGGTAATGAACCTAATTATAGCAGTCCTAGCAATTGCAGTCACCCTATCCTGCATCCTAGCAGTCGTTGCATTCTGGTTACCACAAATAAACCCTGACTCCGAAAAACTCTCCCCCTACGAGTGCGGCTTTGACCCCCTCGGGTCTGCCCGCCTTCCTTTTTCACTGCGATTCTTTTTAGTGGCAATCTTATTCCTCCTATTCGACTTAGAAATTGCACTATTACTCCCCCTACCATGGGGAGATCAACTAGCCTCTCCCACCGCCGCCCTACTTTGAGCAACAACCATTTTAATCCTATTAACCCTAGGCCTCATTTATGAATGAACCCAAGGGGGGCTTGAATGAGCCGAATAGATGACTAGTCCAAAGTAAGACCTCTGATTTCGGCTCAACTAATTATGGTGCAAGTCCATAGTCGTCTTATGACCCCTGTACACTTCAGCTTCAGCTCCGCCTTCATGTTAGGACTAATAGGATTAACCTTCCACCGAACCCACCTCCTCTCCGCCCTTCTCTGCCTAGAAGGAATGATACTATCTCTATTTATCGCCCTCTCCCTCTGATCCCTTCAACTAGAATCCACCACCTACGCCACCGCCCCAATACTGCTACTAGCATTCTCGGCATGTGAAGCCGGAGCAGGCTTGGCCCTCCTTGTAGCTACCACGCGTACACATGGCACAGACCACCTCCAAAATCTAAATCTCCTACAATGCTAAAAATTATAATCCCAACACTAATGCTATTTCCAACGACCTGACTTGCAACCCCAAAATGACTTTGAACCACAACAACAGCCCAAGCCCTAGTCATTGCCACCGCAAGCCTGACTCTACTTAACTGAAACTCAGAAACCGGTTGAACCTCCTCAAACCCCTACCTGGGCACAGACCCGCTCTCCACACCCCTACTCGTCTTGACATGCTGACTTCTCCCCTTAATAATTCTAGCAAGCCAAAACCACATCTCCCCAGAACCAATCAGCCGCCAACGAACCTACATCACCCTACTAGTGTCCCTCCAACTATTCCTAATTATAGCCTTTGGGGCCACCGAAATCATCCTATTTTATATCATATTTGAAGCCACACTAATCCCAACCCTAATTATTATTACACGATGGGGAAACCAAACTGAACGACTTAACGCAGGCACCTATTTTCTATTTTATACCCTAGCCGGATCCCTCCCTCTGCTAGTTGCCCTACTAATCCTGCAAAAAGAGCTAGGCTCCCTTTCAATATTGATTATTCAATATATACAACCCGCCCCGCTATGCACTTGAGCCGACAAAATCTGATGGGCGGCCTGCTTAATCGCCTTCCTAGTGAAAATACCCCTATACGGGGCCCACCTCTGACTCCCAAAAGCGCACGTAGAGGCCCCAATTGCAGGATCCATAGTCCTGGCCGCCGTACTACTAAAACTTGGCGGCTACGGCATAATACGAATGATTATTATGCTAGAACCAACATCCAAAAATCTCGCGTACCCATTTATTATTCTAGCTTTATGAGGCATTATCATGACCGGGTCAATTTGTCTGCGACAAACAGACCTAAAATCCCTAATTGCATACTCACCAGTAAGCCACATAGGACTAGTAGTAGCAGGAATCCTCATCCAAACCCCCTGAGGCTTTACCGGAGCCATTATTCTGATAATCGCACACGGCCTAGCATCCTCCGCATTATTCTGTTTAGCAAACACTAACTATGAACGCCTTCATAGCCGAACCCTGCTTCTTGCACGAGGAATACAAGCCGTACTACCCCTAATAGCCACATGATGATTTATCGCCAACCTAGCCAACCTGGCCCTCCCTCCTCTCCCCAACCTAATAGGAGAACTAGTCATTATTACCTCAATATTCAACTGATCAAACTGAACAATTATCCTCACAGGAGGAGGAACCCTCATTACCGCCAGCTACTCCCTCTACATGTATCTAATAACACAACGAGGCCCAGTGTCCACCTTAATTATGGCAGTTGAACCATCCCACACACGAGAACACCTACTCATAGCACTACACCTCATCCCCATTATTCTACTGATGCTAAAGCCAGAACTCATGTGGGGCTGATGTTTCTGTAAGCATAGTTTAAACAAAATATTAGATTGTGGTTCTAAAGATGGGAGCTAAACCCTCCTTGTTCACCGAGAGAAGCCGGGGGCACTAAGAACTGCTAATTCTTCAGCACCATGGTTCAAATCCATGGGTCACTCGGCTTTTAAAGGATAATAGTTCATCCGTTGGTCTTAGGAACCAAAAACTCTTGGTGCAACTCCAAGTAGAAGCTATGCATTCACCTACACTCATCTTTAGCTCAACCCTCCTAATCATTTTCATTCTTCTGACATATCCCCTTATCGTATCCCTCAACCCCAGCCCTCTCAACAAAAAATGGGCAACCACCCATGTCAAAACCGCAGTTCAAACAGCCTTCTATGCTAGCCTACTCCCCCTTGCAGTATTTTTTGACCAAGGCATAGAAGTCATCACTACTAACTGACATTGAATAAATATTGCCACCTTTGACATTAACATCAGCTTCAAATTTGACCAATACTCAATTATCTTTACACCCGTAGCCCTCTACGTAACTTGATCAATTTTAGAATTTGCCTCGTGATACATACACTCAGACCCCAACATAAACCGATTCTTCAAATATCTGCTCCTATTCTTGATTGCCATAATTACCCTAGTCACAGCCAACAACATATTTCAGCTGTTCATCGGCTGAGAAGGAGTGGGCATTATATCTTTCCTATTAATCGGGTGATGATACGGACGCGCGGACGCCAACACCGCCGCCTTACAAGCAGTTATTTACAACCGGGTAGGAGATATTGGACTGATCTTAAGCATAGCATGATTTGCAATAAACATAAACACTTGGGAAATTCAACAAATATTCGCCTCCCCCCAAGACAACCAAGCAACCCTACCACTCATGGGCTTAATCCTAGCTGCCACAGGAAAATCAGCCCAATTCGGTCTCCACCCCTGACTCCCTTCAGCAATAGAAGGTCCAACACCGGTCTCTGCCCTACTACACTCCAGCACCATGGTTGTAGCCGGCATCTTCCTACTCATCCGGCTCCACCCCCTAATGGAACATAACCAAATCGCCCTAACAACCTGCCTCTGCCTTGGAGCTACAACTACCTTATTTACCGCTGCCTGTGCCCTAACACAAAATGACATCAAAAAAATCGTAGCCTTTTCCACGTCCAGCCAACTAGGCCTAATGATAGTCACCATCGGCTTAAACCAACCCCAACTAGCCTTCCTACACATCTGTACCCACGCATTCTTTAAAGCAATACTATTCTTATGCTCCGGATCCATTATCCACAGCCTTAATGATGAACAAGACATCCGAAAAATAGGAGGCCTCCACACCATGCTTCCGCTCACCTCCACCTGCCTCACCATTGGCAGTCTAGCCCTAACCGGGATACCATTTCTCTCCGGGTTTTTCTCAAAAGACGCCATCATTGAAGCCCTGAACACATCACACCTGAACGCCTGAGCCCTAACCCTAACTTTCATTGCCACCTCCTTCACAACCGTATACAGCTTCCGAGTTATTTTCTTCGCCTCTATGGGCTCCCCCCGATTCCTCCCCCTATCACCCCTCAATGAAAACAACCCAACAGTAATCAACCCAATCAAACGACTTGCCTGAGGAAGCATCCTGGCCGGACTATTTATTACCTCTAACTTTTTACCAGCAAAAACACCAATTATAACCATACCCATAACCCTTAAGTTATCCGCACTACTAGTAACGGCCCTAGGATTACTCATAGCCCTAGAACTAACAAGCCTAACAAACAAACAACTAAAAATTACCCCCACAATTCCACTACACAACTTCTCCAACATGCTGGGATATTTCCCATCAATTATTCATCGCCTAGCCCCAAAAATTAAACTGAGCCTAGGACAAACTATAGCAACTCACCTAATTGACCAAACATGACTAGAAAAAGTAGGACCAAAAGGAATTACAACTAGCCAAATCCCACTAATTAAAGCCACAAACAACATTCAACAAGGCTTGATCAAAACATACCTTACAATCTTCTTCCTAACCACCACACTATCAATCCTCCTCATCACACTAACCTAAACAGCACGAAGAGCCCCCCGACTGAGCCCCCGAGTAAGCTCCAGCACTACAAACAAAGTCAACAACAATACCCACCCCGACACCACTAATATCGCTCCCCCTAAAGAGTACATAAGTGCCACCCCGCTAAAATCCCCCCGAAGCAAGGACAAATCCTTAAACTCATCAACAACCACCCAAGAATACGAATACCAATCACCCCCCACCAAACCACCCACAACCAAAACCCCCGTAATGTAAACCACTACATAAAACAACACTGACCAATCCCCCCATGTCTCAGGATAGGGCTCTGCAGCTAATGCCGCAGAATAAGCAAACACCACCAACATCCCACCAAGATAAATCAAAAATAAAACTAAAGAAAGAAAAGATCCACCATGCCCAACCAAAATACCACACCCCACCGCAGCAGCCACAACCAACCCCAAGGCCGCAAAATAAGGAGCGGGATTCGAAGCTACCCCCACCAAACCTAAAACTAACCCAATTAAAACTAAAAAAGTAAAATAAAACATAATTTTTACTCGGACTCTAACCAAGACCAATGACTTGAAAAACCACCGTTGTTAATTCAACTATAAAAACCAATGGCAAACATCCGGAAAACACACCCACTACTTAAAATTATTAATGGAGCATTTATTGACCTCCCCACACCCTCCAACATCTCCGTGTGATGAAATTTTGGCTCACCCCTAGGCCTCTGCCTTGTCACACAAATCCTAACAGGACTATTTCTTGCAATACACTACACAGCTGACATTTCAACAGCCTTCTCCTCTGTTGCCCACATCTGCCGAGACGTAAATTACGGATGACTAATCCGAAATATTCATGCAAACGGGGCCTCCTTCTTCTTCATCTGCTTGTACCTTCACGTAGCACGAGGTATATACTATGGTTCATACCTCCAAAAAGAAACCTGAAATATCGGAGTAATCCTCCTGCTTCTCACCATAATAACCGCCTTCGTGGGATATGTACTGCCCTGAGGACAGATATCATTTTGAGGGGCAACCGTCATCACCAACCTCCTCTCCGCCTTTCCGTACATCGGCGACACACTAGTACAATGAATCTGAGGCGGCTTTTCAGTAGACAACGCCACCCTTACCCGATTTTTCGCCTTCCACTTTCTTCTACCATTCGTAATCGCTGGAGCTAGCATAATTCACCTCCTATTTCTACACCAAACAGGATCAAACAACCCAACAGGATTAAACTCAGACGCAGATAAGGTTACATTCCACCCGTACTTCTCATATAAAGACCTATTGGGGTTTATCCTAATGCTAGTCGGACTCACCTCCGTAGCACTATTCTCCCCCAACCTCCTGGGCGACCCAGACAACTTCACACCCGCCAACCCCCTTGTCACTCCCCCACACATCAAGCCCGAATGATACTTTCTCTTCGCCTACGCCATTCTCCGATCCATCCCAAATAAACTAGGTGGAGTTCTAGCCCTTCTATTCTCTATCCTAGTCCTAATATTAGTACCAATACTCCACACCTCTAAACAACGAGGAAACACGTTCCGACCCCTTTCTCAAATTCTATTCTGAGCCCTGGTGGCCGACATACTAGTACTCACATGAATTGGAGGCCAACCAGTTGAACACCCGTTCGTCTTAATTGGACAGGTAGCTTCCACAGTTTATTTTGCCCTATTCCTAATCGCCCTCCCTCTGACTGGCTTACCAGAAAATAAAGCCTCAAACTGAAACTGCCCTAGTAGCTTAGACATCAAAGCACCGGTCTTGTAAACCGAAGATCGAAGGTTAAAATCCTTCCTAGCGCCGCCTCAGAGAAAAGAGAATTCAACTCTCACCCTTAACTCCCAAAGCTAAGATTCTACATTAAACTATTCTCTGACTATACCATAATGTTTGCACGTACATTAAATTGTTTAAGTACATAAGGCATACTATGTTTAATCCACATTAATTTCTAGCCACCATACCATAATGTTTGCACGTACATTAAATTGTTTAAGTACATAAGGCATACTATGTTTAATCCACATTAATTTCTAGCCACCATACCATAATGTTTCATCTACCATTAGATGATATACACCATTATCTCTATGTGGTCTAACATGTCATTTCCCGAAACCATCGTATGTAGTAAGAGCCGAACATTCTTGTCTGTCTGGAACATAGAGTTAATGAGATGAAGGACAATAACTGCTAGGTTTCATAACTGAATTATTACTGGCATCTGGTTCCTATTTCAGGTCCATTAACAGTTGTATCCCCATAACTAGCTTGTTACTGGCATCTGATTAATGTTAGAAGTACCATGAGTCCATGACCCCACATGCCAAGAACCCCACCAACATTTGGTATTTTTATTTTAGGTCTCCATTCACTGACATGCAGGGGCTCCTTCAGAAAAGACGAATAGGGTGGAACATCTATGATTGCTCAGAGATAATGAATAATGAATGATATAATGACATATCCTGGATACCACATAGTCTGTGCCACGCACATAAGGAGTATTATCACGAGAACTTAGTCTTGCCCTCCACCCGCATAACAATCAAGATGCCACAAACGTTTGTTATCGACAAACCCCCTACCCCCTTACGCTGGACAAGCCTTATATTTCTTGTCAAACCCCAAAAGCAGGACTGACTTGTCATCAACGTACTCCAATTACCCCCACATGCCTAGCTGTGCAAATATTTATTCACTATATTTTTATGTATATACATTATTACACAATCACACAAAATAATATATA